TTTATTTCCCATTTGATCTAATTCTTACTGTCTAAGGATTATCTCTGTGAAACAATCGGAGAACCGCCTATTCCATTCTTGACTAGGGTTTATTGAATGAAAAGAAAGAATTTCTTTTTCCATTTCAATTTTAGAAAGCCCATTTTCCTTCGAATTGTTATTGGATACCGAGGACTTAGAGACTCTCCTGAGTCTGTATAGAAAGTATCTTCAGCCCTTTCCACAAGCACTAATTCGATTTTTCATCGGGCTATCCAATTTAATTCAGGACCCGGTAATTAAACAATACATTAGTAGTGGAAGGGAATCAATAAATCTTTATATGAGAGCCCTTCTACCACTATAATCTGTCCTTGAATCCTAGAGGCAAAGATTTAGAGCACTTTAGCTTTCGAGAGCCAAACTTCCAGATGTTTAGAACCAAGCAAGCAAGTCTCAAGAGTCCTTTTACTTTGTTTGCTTCTGCTAGGGAAAAATTCAGCGAGTTATATCAGCAAAACGAAATAAGAGATTTCGAGTTTTTTCTTGATCAGGCGACACCCGGATTTGAACTGGGGAAAAAGGATTTGCAGTCCCCCGCCTTACCGCTCGGCCATGCCGCCAAAATGTATGATCCCCTACAAAATAGGTGAAAAAAGTCCCCCTTTGTTTGCGTCGGTTGGGTGGGGGATTCCTAAACTTCTTTTTTATTGGACTTGCATCTTGAATTCCGTTTTCTTAAATTTAACCCTTGCCCGAAAAGAAAAAAATCCTTCGTTTTTTGGATTAGATCCATCCCTTCGGTTGTATGTATAGTATCTCAAAACCTAAATATCTAAAAATTTTCCCTCTCTTTTTTATATTGATATTGAAAAATGGAAAAACCAAATGTGGTTTTTCAGTCACAAAAGGAAAAATTTAGGATAAATTGGAACCATTAACTATTAAATGTGACTGTAAATCCATGAACGATTCTTGGATTTGAATCCAAAATTGTCTTTTCTTAATCCTAATGATATAAGACAATCCAAATTGATACATAACTAATCAGTATTGATTCTTTTCCATCCAAAAATCCTTCCCAATTTCCATTATAACAGCAAATAGAAGTATATGTAAACCCCAGAACATAAAACATAAATTGTTATACAAATATCTAATTGGATATCATATCTATATATGATGCCTATAGGGAATTATCAGTAAATTGGAGTGCTTCAATTTTTCATTCAATAGATGGAATAGAAAATGGAAATTTTGATATAGCATAGCATGCGCTGTCCCGAATAGAACTTCAATAAAGGAGGAAACATAAATAGCTATCTACACACGGTTAATAAATACAAGCTTTATTACTATGTTACGCCTTTCGATCATATTCTACTAAAAAAAGGTAAAAGTATCTCTCTTTTATGCGAATCATTTGTTGAACAATAGAATCCATGAAAAAGTGAAGTGCTAAAAAAATATCAACTCGATATTTTTGATGATTATAATATCTTTATATCATCGAACAGATTAAATTCCGAATCCATTTATTTTTCTGGTACCCAATCGGATTAGAATATGTAATATCATAATAATGATAGAAACGGAATCACTTTTTTTTTTGATATTCTATCCAAAACTCCATAAGTCTAAGTGGCATTTATTAATTCCTTTCGATTTTGTATCTGTTACAAATTCCAATTTGAATATAAAATTGTCTTTATTCCTCCGTTCATATGCATTTCATACATTCCATATATGGGGTGGGTCAAATTTCATGTGATTCCGTAAACAAAATAGAAATTCCATCATTGCTAAATCAATCCATATGATTTGATGAAGAATGGGTCAATAATGGAATTTTTTCGAGAAAAGGGAAATTCAAAATGCTCGGGGGTGGAAATGAGGGAATGTCTACAATACCTGGTTTTAATCAGATACAATTTGAAGGATTTTGTAGATTCATTGATCAGGGCTTAACAGAAGAACTTTATAAGTTTCCAAAAATTGAAGATACAGATCAAGAAATTGAATTTCAATTATTTGTGGAAACATATCAATTGGTAGAACCTTTGATAAAAGAAAGAGATGCTGTATATGAATCACTCACATATTCTTCTGAATTATATGTATCCGCGGGATTAATTTGGAAAACCAGTAGGGATATGCAAGAACAAACTCTTTTTATTGGAAACATTCCTTTAATGAATTCCCTGGGAACTTCTATAGTAAATGGAATATACAGAATTGTGATCAATCAAATATTGCAAAGTCCCGGTATCTATTACCGGTCAGAATTGGACCATAACGGAATTTCGGTCTATACCGGGACCATAATATCAGATTGGGGAGGAAGATTAGAATTAGAGATTGATCGAAAAGCAAGGATATGGGCTCGTGTGAGTAGGAAACAGAAAATATCTATTCTAGTTCTATCATCAGCTATGGGTTCGAATCTAAGAGAAATTCTAGAGAATGTTTGCTATCCTGAAATTTTCTTGTCTTTCCTGAATGATAAAGAGAAAAAAAAAAT